TATTTATTAGTGAACAATAATTGAATAATTCCTTCATAGAGATAGAGGACATAATTCACATGGATATAGTAAATCTCGCTTGGGCTGCTTTAATGGTAGTCTTTACGTTTTCCCTTTCACTAGTAGTATGGGGAAGGAGTGGACTCTAGAAGTACTACTAATTGAGTTTAGGAACTAAACAGTATCACTTTTTTTTATAGATCATTCGGCAAAGTTTTTTTTATTTAAAATTTCACTATTTCAATTTAAAATTTTATTTTTAAATTGAAATAGAAATGAAAAATATCTTCATTTCGAAATTCTCTTGGATTTTAGTTGAGTAATGTATTCTATGAATAATAAATATATATGAAGAATACTCTTTCAATCAAAGAAATATTTCAATTATTTCCGTGTTCGTATTTTGAAAGTAAAAAAAGTAAAAGGAATACAAATGGTAGGAAATTTATTCCAACTGAATTCTTCATAAATTTTCTATTTCGATGAACTGACTCTTACCAAAGTTAGATATGGACCATGAGGAAGAACGGAACTTTTTTTTATTTTGTTTACCTCTTTACTGTTCAAAGATCAAAGAGAAAACAATTCGGTTATTCCATTACGTGGATACACATTGGGAAACAACATAGTAGTTGTCCAACGAGATACTGCACATCCTAAAATATTGTCTTGGGCGAGTCACATATTGCGCCGCTTGTTTTAGTTTTACTGTTTTAGAAATTTTATTTATGTTTTGCTTGTTTTATTGAACCCATTTCATATCATGGTTCAAACGTTAAAAGTCGACGGGTTTTACTAATCCTTTTCGAAATCCGAAGAAGTTCCCATGGATCATTTGTCAACTCCTCAATCAATGACTTCTTCGATAGGTATAATAAAATAATCTTTTAGTTAGCATTCCGACGAAGAAGTCATTGATTCTTTCGATCGGGATTCATATTGAAAATAATCAGAAATCTAGGAATTCTAATCGTAAAAGTCGCTTTCGATTATTTCAAATTAATTTAATTGAAATCAACACAAATTAAATACAAATAGATAAAGCAAAGAAATAGAATTGGGATACTATATAATATACATTATCACTATATATATTATATATACGTAATTAAATCGATTTCTATATATATAGAAAAGGAATATGATGATACTATTGTAGATTGATCTATATTAATCTATATTAAATTACCCCGCATTACAATACAACTTTATACACTACAATAACAATACTAGATAGTATGGTAGAAAGAAATATCTGAATCTTTCTACCATACTATCGTATCTCATAGAATACGACTGATTCTAGTCTGCCCATTTCATTTAAGACGCGAAATTTTTATCCTTTTCTTCTCTGCAATTATTGATAAGAAATAAAAAATCAAGTTTAATTCAAATTAATCACCTTGGCTGACTGTTTTTACGTATATTATAAGTAAAAAAGCAGTAGGAACTAGAATAAACAGTGCAGTAGCAATAAATGCGAGAATATTTACTTCCATAATCTCATTGTTTAATTTTTCTTTAATTCGCAATAACTCGGGAGTTAATCCCATAGAGATAATAAATCTTTCGCCTGTAAATTCAATGGGATGCATTACATCTCGATGATATCGAATCGGATCAATATCATGAATAACAATATCGGAGCTATCAAATCGATTCATCGTCAAGAATTGAATAGTATAACATAGGACGATCTTTTATCCATACTGAACTCAAAATTTGATTCCCGATACAATCAATAATTCCTTTATTTATTTATCATTCTTTTCCATTCTTTCTTTTCTATAACCTACCGCCCTCTTTGTACAATCATCTGATGAAGTATCATCTAACCGCCTTTCCACTTACCATTGGTTCTAAACAAACCCCAACAAACAATAGAAGCTCAATGAAAAAAAAGGAAGGAGCTAAGTTATAACCTCCTTTTTTTAATGATCCAATCTTCTTGGAAAACAAAAGAAGTATGATAAAGACGAGTACAAATTCCGGTATAAAAAAATCGAATATTCCATCAAATTAACTATTTTTTTATATATTTATATATAAATTTAAAAAGTTTGTTCTTTCAAGGAAAAACCCTTATAAAATATAAAAAAAAAAAAAATGCATTACCTCGCTAATAAAAAAGTGATCCTTGTTTGATCTTTATTTTTTAAATATCCTCTTTCATTGGATTAGTAATGGGACGCATATATGAAAAGCTCAATGCGAAATTTGAATGAGATAGATTATTTCAAATTAGTAAAATTTGAAATTGAGGTTACACAAAATAGGGCCCGAAAAGGATATACTTTTATTTGAATCTTAAAAAAAAAGTATTCTATACTATTCTATACACAGTAACTATGTTCAATTTATTTTATATTGTACAAATTCCATTTATGTATGTACTCCCGGGAAACATACAATACTCTACTCTATTTCATATTTCACAGATCGGGAGTAATTGAAAAAGCCAGACCCAGTACAGTACGGTATCCCGTGGAATCCTGAATCTGATGCTAATAATATAATAATTGTACTAATCCACATATGCCTCTCTCCCATCAATCGAATCGGTACTAGTCGAAGAAATGGAAATTCCCCCATTTGGTTGATGATAAATGTGAAACGAAAAAGAAAAAAAGAAGAGGGATCGCTGTTGGGAATGAAATTATGTTATTTGGACTTCTTTTCACAAAAAATAGAGAGATGAATTGATATAGTTTTTTATTGGATTTGGATTCGTCGGGACTGACGGGGCTCGAACCCGCAGCTTCCGCCTTGACAGGGCGGTGCTCTGACCAATTGAACTACAATCCCAAGTAAATACCATAATAAAATAAAGTATACATATTTTTATGATTTCATTCTAACCCTTTCAATTTCGATTAGAATTGGCGTGTTGTAACAGAGCTGCGAGTGTGATATATCGATACCCATATGTATATGTACTTTAGTGAGAGCAGCCGGTATTACTAGTAATCCTTTCGTTATTGCCAAATCAATTGGATAATCACTCGTTCAATCAAAAAAGTTTTTTTTTATTTACTCTTTTCCTTAAACTTTACTTTATAGTTACGGATCCTGATATGAATCTAGATCATTAGCAAGATCAGAATTTCTTGTAAAAAGAGAGTAAATAAATAGTGGTATAGATATATCATAAAATGGATTTCTTCCGTATTGGGATTGGGGGATCGGGGGATCGGGCATTTCTGGAGAGCAACAAATGGGTTATATTATATCATTTCATGGCGGATCGGCAAATTATTGGGCCGAGCTGGATTTGAACCAGCGTAGACATATTGCCAACGAATTTACAGTCCGTCCCCATTAACCGCTCGGGCATCGACCCAGGAAGAATCAATTCCAGGCTTATTGATAATCCATGATCAACTTCCTTTCGTAGTACCCTACCCCCAGGGGAAGTCGAATCCCCGCTGCCTCCTTGAAAGAGAGATGTCCTGAACCGCTAGACGATGGGGGCAGACTTGCACGACCGCCATCATACTATGTTCATAGTATGAATAGTTTTTTAAAATTGTCAATATAATGGAATGGTATGACTCGATACGAAGGATCTTTCCGTCTTTCACGATTCTTTCTATACAATTTTTTTCGATAAAAGTTTGGTTCAAAGGCCACGCCGAATCTCTTTATCCGAATCTCTTTATCAATGATTCAATGAAATATCTTGGATCTATGTTAAATTAGTGGATACATGTATCACTCAAATGAATTTAGTTATGATGTCAATTAGGATAGTCTTGAAACAATTCATTGTATTGATATTTATCAAATCCAATATCAATAAACCGTTTTATTTTACCTATATTATATACTCTATATTAAATTATATTAAATTATTTAATTTACTTTTACTGGATAAAGAAAATTTTTCATTCCTGAATGAACCCTTATACTTATTATAAGATATATCTATGTACATCTATTATAATAAGTATATATACTAATATAATAAGTATATATACTAAACTCATAGTGTCTTTATTCAGGAATTGGATCAAACAAGCCCTTTTAACTCAGTGGTAGAGTAACGCCATGGTAAGGCGTAAGTCATCGGTTCAAATCCGATAAGGGGCTTTGATTTTTTCATAAATCATAAAACTCCGGCAGTAGTATTCATATTTGAAGTGCGAATAAAGATATTGTTGATCTTTGTAATAAAGTAATAAAAAAAAAGTAACAAACCGTATAATTTAATATTTTAATATATAATAAAAATCAAAATTATAACATTATAATTAATTATAGTATGGTTATAAATTTGCTATTTTAATAAATTAAATATATTATTAAATTAAATTAAATATTATTAAATTAAATTAAATATATTATTAAATTATTAAATTAAATTAAATATATTATTAAATAAAAAATATATTATTTATTATTAAATAAATAATATAATTATTATAAATTATAAATATTATATTAAATATTATAATGAATGTAAGGATAAGTCGTCTCGTTAAATCTTCAAATATTACTATTCCTTTCCTATTTTCCATTATTCCAATTAAATCGATTAGAAATCAACAAAATAAAAAGTAAGTGGACCTAACCCATTGCATCATAATTATATCCACTATTCTGATATTAAAATTCGATAGAGATGAAATTGGATCTTTTTTTTCTTTGGACTACGCGGGAATCTGTCGATATATCCGATTTAATCTTCTTGTTCCTAGACGTTCTATAGGAATAAATTAGGAATGAATAAATTACTATTCCCTTCCTTTACCGAGAAACATTTATTCCAAGTCACAACATACGAGCCATTTTAAATATCTTTCTTTGATTCCAATTCCAGAACACAAGATCCGTTTTATTAGTTATATCTTATATATCTATTTATATATCTAGCAAATCGCTATTTCATGTACTAAATATTTCCATCCATATTGATACATGCAATATTTTTGTTCCGACAACGTAATGGGGAATGTATGCGAGAAGGGTACTTTCATTTCGAGTCTCATATTATTTAATAT